AAATAGATTCTATATTATATAGATTATATAGAGTGTGGCGATTCGAATATTCTAATGAACGATTCATGAATATGGATGACGAATCGAAAAATTCTATACAATTCTGAAAAACGGAAAGATCCCGCGAGTCTAATCATACCATTCCATTATATTGACAATTTCAAAAAACTGTTCATACTATGATCATAGTATGCGGGCGGTTGGGCAAGTCGGCCCCCATCGTCTAGTGGTTTAGGACATCTCTCTTTCAAGGAGGCAGCGGGGATTCGAATTCCCCTGGGGGTAGGGTACTACGAAAGGAAGTTGATCATGGATTACCAATAAGCCTAAAGTGGATTCTTCCTGGGTCGATGCCCGAGCGGTTAATGGGGACGGACTGTAAATTCGTTGGCAATATGTCTACGCTGGTTCAAATCCAGCTCGGCCCAATAATTCGCCAATCTACCATGAGATGGTATAACCCCCTTGTCCTTCCGAAATACCCCATACGAAATACGAAGATAAAAAAAAGAATCCAATTTTCTGGTAGATCCCTTATTTCCCTGGGATTGTAGTTCAATTGGTCAGAGCACCGCCCTGTCAAGGCGGAAGCTGCGGGTTCGAGCCCCGTCAGTCCCGACAAATACATCCATTAATTTCTCCCTTTCTATGAAAGGATGTCAGGGGGCAGAATTCCATTTCCAAAACAAAGGGGCTTTTTTTCTTTCCTATTTTTCCATTTTTTGGAAGGTCCCATCGAAGAAATAACAACCCCTAAACATAGTGATATTAGATCTTTTATACCGGCCTCATCTTTATCAAACTTCTTTGTCTTCGTCTTCCAAAAAATCACAAGGAGTTTAGAACTTAACTCTTTTTTTCCATTTCACTTTTCTTGTTTGTATTTCACTTTTCTTGTTTGTTTGGGTTTGTAACTATGTGACTAATCGAAGTGGAAGGGCAATCTGATGATACTTCATCAGATGATTGTACAAGGAAGACGTAAGGTACGTTATAGAAAAAAGAAGGGAAACAAATGATAAATAAAGGAATTTTGGGTTGATTGGGTCAGGAATCAAAGTTTGGATTTGGTATGGATAAAAGAACTTCCTATGTTATACTATTCAAGTCTCGACGGCGAATTGATTTGATAGCTCAGATATTGTTATTCATGATATTGATTCGATTCAAGATCGTCGAGAGGTAATTCATTCATTGAATTTACAGGCGAAAGGTTTATCATCTCTATGGGATTAAATCCCGAGTTATTGCGAAGTAAAAAAACCGATGAGATTATGGAAGTAAATATTCTTGCATTTATTGCTACTGCACTATTCATTCTAGTTCCTACCGCTTTTCTACTTATCATTTACGTAAAAACAGTCAGTCAAAATGATTAATTCCAATGAATTTTCCAATTTAATTGAATGAAACTTTCCTTCTGAGTTCTTATCAAAAATGGACGAAGTAAAATGAAAAGGATTCCAATTTCGCGTCTTAAATGAAATGAGCGGACTATAATCGGCAGTATTTTATGAATTCGATAGTATGGTAAGAAAGATTCATCTATTTCTTTCTTACCATACTATCTATCTCTTAGTCTATAAAGTTCTACTCTAGAATAAAGATAGAGGCTTCATTTTATATAGATCAATCTACAATATTCTCTTCATATATGTGTATATCAATTCCCTATATTGTATGGAATTGACATAGCACCCAATTCGATTTATTTGCTACATCTACTTGTTCCGATCAATCTGAAATAATCGTCTTAACTCTTATCTTATGATTCTAATTATGATTCGAATTACTAGATTTTTTATGATTTCCAATCTGAATATCGGTAGTTATGGAAAGAATCAATGATTGAAAAACGATATGGGCATATAGGTTACTAAAATCGCGTAGTAATCTTTTTTTTAGTATTCCGAAGAAATAATTGATTTAACTATTGACAGGAGGCCCACGGGCACTTCTTCGGATTTCGAAAAGGAAGAGTAAACCTCACCGATTTTTAACGCCCGAACCATGATATGAAATAAGTCGATAAAGCAAAAATCTCCTTTCTAAAATTAGAAACCCAGCGGTAAATGCGCAATATGTGACTCGCCCGAGGCAAGATCTTATTATTGCGCAAGATCTTATTATTGCATAGTCTCTCGTTAGACAACCACTATGTCTATATCATTTCTCATAGAAAGTGCGTATACACTTAGCAAAACGACTTCTTCTTTGAAGAGTAAAGAGGGATCAAAAAAAGGTCCGGTCTTCCTCAGTATCCATCTAATCTATAAGGATCGTAAGAGCCCCTTAATTGAAATAGAAAATTTCAGAAGAATTCGATTGGAAAAAATTTCCAATCATCTGGATCCCTTTCCTTTCGAAATACAAACATGGGAATCATTGAAATATTTCTTTGATTGAAAGAGTATGATTCCTATCATACATTACTCCATTGGACTCCAATGGAATTGGAAATTCAGATATTTTGATTTTAAATAGTTCAAAACGCGTTGCG